ACCATATAGAAGCGGCCATAAACTGGAGAGTCTTGACCAATTCGAAAGATCATTCGATGTAGTTGAAATAACTGAATTGGGGGTTGTTTGGTCAAGTAACGGAAACTCAATCAAATTCATAACTGTCTCAATGTAATTTTTTCCTTCCTTTTTTTTTTTATTGTCTGAATACTCAGTTAAGACCATTCCAACGCCCCCTTTCGCCATGCATAAACTGAACCCACAATTGGGATAAGCACGAAAATTAAAGCTTCGATAAATACAGATACACCCAATACATCGAAACTCATTGCCCATGGATAAAGAAAGACCGTTTCAACATCAAAAACAACAAAAACTAGAGCAAACATGTAATAGCGGATTCGGAATTGTAACCAAGCGTCCCCCATAGGTTCTATGCCCGATTCATAACTAGAGAGCTTCTCTGGTCCTTTACTAACCGGGGCTAAAACTCCTGAAATTACAAATGCCAAGATAGGAATAACGCTTGATATTATTAGAAATGCCCATAAAATATCATATTCGTGAAGCAGAAACATAAATGTACTCCTATTGATGTGGAATATGCTTAATTATTCGAGTTGGCATTGTCAATTCATCCAGAACTTGTTTTCCTAGGTGAAACAAGAATTTATTTTAATCAAATCAAAGTGCATAGTTCAGAGTTTGTTTGCTGCGCGGCATGTCTTGTTTAGAGATTCATCCAACGGAATCGGGATTCCGTTTTTGATTTCGATTCTATTTAGATATGGTGTAGAAATAAGGCATTCTTACACAAACAAAACTCTCTCACTTTGTCTCGCTTTCTCTATTCTCTATAAAAAAATAGATATAAGATATAAAAAATTCTAAATAATAAAATTGAATAAGATAATGAAATATTATCAAAAAATAATATCAAACATAACATAGTTATTATCAAAACCGATAATTTTGGGGGGGTAAAAAATGTCTAGGGATTTCTAACATATTCGAAGTATTCTTTTCATTAAAATCCAGGTAAAGGATCGTCGTTGTTTCTATTGATTTTATACAAATACGAATACGTAAACACAATCTAATGCATCGAACGATTATATTTTCTTTCTTTTTCTTGTCCTAGATTTGACACATACTGATCTGATTAGATCCATTGGAATGAATTATTGTTTTTATTTTCAGGTACCTATGTATTTACATGAATATGTGGTAATGCTTTCATTTCATTTCTATGAAACAACCAATGGTCTGGTCTGTCCAGTCTATAAACAAGTACTAATGAGGAAATGAAAACTATACTAAACAAAAATGGAATGTCTATACAAAAATAGACAAATAGAATGTATTAGGGCTATACGGACTCGAACCGTAGACCTTCTCGGTAAAACAGATCAAACTGATTATTATCGAAATGATTCGAACTGTTTCAAAGACCCAACATGCATTTTGTTTGTTGCATTGGGCTCTTTCATCAACTGATGTAAAGATCAGTTAGTCTACCATATTTTTTCTTTACAGGAAGATAATAAGCTGGCTCCATGTGCTCTGATTCATTATTTGTATTCAGATCTAGTAGCAATACCAAAGTGTTTCAAAGAAGGGTTACCTTGACTTAGGTCTGCCTTCGGCTTAGATCAACCTAAGTTAAATGGAGTCTCTATCGTTCCGCTGCAAGAGTCGAATATGAGACTTCATACACCTTAAAGTTCATAGGATGAAAGGAGGTTTTTTTGAAGCCCTTATACTCATTATGCCTAGCATTGAATGGGCTGGGTATTTACCTTATCAACTATCAAATCAATGACGGGTTCTATTTGATTTGGCACCTAAATTCGCACCAAAATCGGACCGAACCAAATATTTGTCAGGCTATTGTTCTCTCGAATCTATGGAGTAAGACGTTGATTTTTCAATAAGATCAACCATGTTCATTGCATAATAAGCTCCCTTGAAAAGCATTGGCGCACGTGTAAACGAGGTGCTCTACCTAACTGAGCTATAGCCCTTGTCATAGATATCTTAACATATAGATAATTTCTTGTCAAGATGGATATTCCCTAATCCCACATGATAACTCTTTGATCCGTTTACTGTTAACAGATTGGTATTGCTTAGAAATAATATTCTATCTATAATCCCCGAGGTGATGGGTCTTCTTTTGCGGTGATAAATTACCTACTTAACTCAGTGGTTAGAGTATTGCTTTCATACGGCAGGAGTCATTGGTTCAAATCCAATAGTAGGTAGAACTTATTAGATACCATTGCATTGACTCCGATATCTAATAAGTTTTTCTACCCATCCTCTTTTTTTCGTTGTATCAGATTAGACTTGATTGTCTTCAATTGGCAGAATCTAAATGTGGTGTATAATAAAGAACTTCTAAAAAACTTCTTTTGATTATTTTGATGTATTGACTAGTAGGAAATAATATTGACAGCCTCTACTCGTGTCCTAGCTCGTCTGAGAGCTAGATTCGCTTCAATCATTTGTCTCTTACCCTCAGCTCTACTCAAGTTAGCTTCAGCTATTTTAAGAGCTTGTTGAGCTTCTTGCGGATCAATGTCAGTACTCATCTCCGCATCATTTCCTAAAATGGTGATCTCATTATTCCCTATTCTAGCAAAACCACCCATCAGAGCCACCGTTAACCATTGGTCGTTGAGGCGTATTCTCAAAAGACCTATATCTACAGCCGTGGCAATAGGGGCGTGGTTTGGTAATACACCAATTTGGCCACTATTTGTAGATAAAATGATTTCTTTCACTTCTGAATCCCAAATAATTCGATTAGGAGTCAGTACACAAAGATTTAAGGTCATTTCTTCAAATTGCTCTCCACTTCTAAGTTCATAGCTTTCGCGGTAGCTTCATCGATGTTACCCACCAAATAAAAAGCCTGCTCGGGCAGACCATCTAATTCTCCGGAAAGGATCAGTTGAAACCCCCTAATTGTTTCTGCAAGACCAACATATTTTCCTGGAGAACCAGTAAATACTTCTGCCACGAAGAAGGGTTGTGATAAGAAACGCTCAATTTTTCGTGCTCTTGCTACAGTTAAACGATCCTCCTCGGATAATTCATCCAACCCAAGAATAGCTATAATGTCCTGAAGTTCTTTGTAACGTTGTGAAGTTTGCTTAACTCTTTGCGCAGTTTCATAATGTTCCTCGCCAACGATCCGGGGTTGTAACATAGTTGACGTTGAATCTAAAGGATCTACTGCTGGATAAATACCCTTGGCAGCTAATCCTCTTGATAGTACGGTAGTAGCATCTAAATGTGCAAATGTAGTGGCAGGAGCAGGGTCGGTCAAATCGTCCGCAGGTACATAAACTGCTTGGATCGAAGTTATAGATCCCTCTTTGGTAGAAGTAATTCTTTCTTGCAAAGAACCCATTTCTGTACTAAGGGTAGGTTGATAACCCACTGCAGAAGGCATTCTCCCTAATAATGCGGATACTTCTGATCCTGCTTGGACAAAACGAAAGATATTGTCGATGAATAGAAGCACATCTTGTTCATTAACATCCCGGAAATATTCTGCCATAGTTAGGGCAGTCAAACCAACTCTCATACGAGCTCCCGGCGGTTCATTCATTTGACCATAGACTAAAGCTACTTTGGATTCTGCAAGATTTTTTTCATTAATTACTCCGGATTCTTTCATTTCCATGTAAAGATCATTTCCTTCACGAGTACGTTCTCCTACTCCGCCAAATACGGATACGCCTCCATGAGCTTTGGCAATGTTGTTGATCAATTCCATGATGAGTACTGTTTTACCCACTCCAGCTCCCCCAAATAGTCCGATTTTTCCTCCACGGCGATAAGGAGCTAAAAGATCTACCACCTTAATACCTGTTTCAAAGATTGATAATTTCGTATCTAACTGTATAAAGGCAGGTGCAGATCTATGAATAGGAGATGTTGTGCGAGTATCTACAGGACCTAAATTATCAACAGGCTCTCCAAGAACGTTGAAGATTCGCCCGAGAGTAGCTCCGCCGACTGGAACACTTAGAGGAGCTCCCGTGTCAATCACTTCCATTCCTCTCATCAGCCCATCTGTAGCACTCATAGCTACAGCTCTAACTCGATTATTTCCTAATAATTGTTGTACCTCGCAAGTCACATTAATTTGCTGACCGACAGTATCTCGACCCTTAACTACCAAAGCGTTATAAATATTAGGCATTTTGCCCGGGGGAAAAACGACATCCAGTACTGGGCCAATAATTTGAGCGATACGCCCTAGTTTTTTTTCTTCAAGTGTGGAAACCGCAGGGCTAGAAGTAGTAGGATTGATTCTCATAATTATAATAAAGTGAAATATGTCGAAATCCTTTTTGGAATAATACCAAATCGAAAATAAATGTCCGATAGCAAGTTGATCAGTTAATTCAATAAGAGATAAATGGGAGATAGCACTCGATTTAGTTGGTACCACCCAACCGAATCCGATTCAATCGTTTACTCATTCAATGAGTCAATTTTCAAGTTCAGCCAATCTTTTTTTTTTCAAAAAAAAAATTGCAAGTAAATGAAATCGTGAATAAATGTGTTTCATTTCTCTATCATTATAGAAAAAAAGATCCATATTATATTACTTATGGAATTCGAACCCGAACTCGATTTATGATTCATTATTTCGATCTTATTGGCCTTTGTTCTTTATTTTTGATTTTTCATATAGATTTCCGTCTTTATATTATACCCTTTCGTAGATGAATTATGCTTATTTTCACATCTAGGATTTACATATACAACATATATTACTGTCAAGAGGGAATTTTTCTCAGTATTTAGATATTTAGATTCAAAATAAGAAAGGGATCAATTCAATTATAAACCTGCAAAACAAAGATTAGGATTGGGTTGGGTTGCGCTATATATATCAAAGAGTATACAATAATGATGTATTTGGTGAATCAAATACATGGTCTAATAACAAACCATTTTAACATAACATTTTGTTGATAATATTAATTGAATATTGAATATTTTTTGAAAGATTTTTG